GTGGGATGCTGTATTTCCGGGATTGGATTTCATATTCGAATGAACCTCGTAATCGTAAGAAAGTAGGTTTTTTAGATATGGGCCTAGCAAAAGAAAAATCGAGATAGGTTCCTATAGGATTGGATTTCCCCCTTTAAAATCGGACGTGAAGGTTTCCTCTCATCCGGCTCAAGTAGTTACAGCAAAAAAAAGGGGTTCTTTCTTATTTTTAAACTTTGTTTTGTTCGATAAAACCCTACCCTACAAAGAGCTACTCCTTACTCAAGTTCCCAGTAAGGACCAACCTTTCATCGATTCATTCTTTTTTTTTACTTTTAAAAAATTTTCTGAATTACTTATGACAAAATGGAAATATGAAATTTTTGAGTAGTCTACTTCCCCTCAAATGATGAATCCCCTTAAAGGGGATACTTTGGGACTCGTAAGGGATTTACTTGTCTATATATCATTCCCTTCGACCTTTTAGGTCTCTACTCACCTCGATGGTTATGCCATGATGTCCTTTGAAGTATATATGCGATAAATAGACTCCAGTAACCAACCATGCTATATATATTTGCTTGCTTAAAGAGAATCTCTCTCTAAAAGAAATGGAATGGCTAATTCCACGAAAAAGTCTTTTTTTTTTTTTCACGAGGTATAACTAGCAATTCCTATTTATCTGTTATAGAATCGACCATGGATCAATTCCCCTTTCATTTGGAAGTATTGAATATACCCATAATTCTGAGTTTCATGTTACTTTTCCCAAAACACATGTCAGAGCCGGGGCATCCCATTCAATCTGATTGGGATGACAGTTTCTCAGTCCGAATCTGTAAAATGAAAATTTTGATCAAATCACACATCGCAGTATACCAGGCCTTCTAATTCTTTAAGGGGTTTATCTAAAAGATTCGCGATATAACTAGGAAGACGTTTCAAATACCACACATGGGTCACTGGACATGCGAGTTTGATGTATCCCATTTGATATCTTCGTATCCTAGAATCAACAAATTCCACCCCGCATTGTTCACAAAATTTCGGGTCTTCTTTTTCAGCTCTGATCGCTCGATAATTTCCACAAGCACAAATTCTACTTTTTATGGGTCCAAAGATTCTTTCACAAAACAATCCATCTTTTTCCGGTTTATTGGTTTTATAATGAAAAGTATAGGGTTTTGTCACCTCTCCAACTATCTCTCCATTAGGTAGGATTTTGTTGGCCCAAGCCCTTATTTGTTGAGGAGAAACTGGTCCAATTCGAAGTTGTTGATGTTTATACCGGTCGATCATAGAATAGAAATTCTGATTCATTCAGATCAAGCTTCCTTCCTATTAATCTGGAAGTTCTTCTCAGATACAAGGAAATGATTCAGTTCTAGAGCCAAAGATCGTAGTTCTCGAACGAGCAATCGAAAAGATTCTGGAGCATCCTCGGGGTTAGGTACTGTTCCTCCAACGATTGTAGCACCAAGTACTTCTTGACGAGCTCTAATATGATCAGATTTATAAGTAAGCATCTCTTGTAAAATATGAGCAACACCAAATCCCTCTAGAGCCCAAACTTCCATTTCTCCTACTCGTTGTCCCCCTTGCTTGGCCCTTCCTCTAAGGGGTTGTTGTGTAACAAGTGCGTAATGCCCACTAGAACGTCCATGGATTTTATCATCAACTTGATGAATTAATTTTAGGATATAGGACTTTCCTATTAGAACAGGTTGTTCAAAAGGATCCCCTGTTCTTCCATCAAATATTCTGCTTTTTCCTGGATACTCGGGTTCAAATACCCATGGATTTTTTGTTTGCTTACAGGCTTCATATAATTCAGAAAACACTAGTTTTCTCGAAGCCTCTTGTTCATATCTCTCATCAAAAGGTGCTATTCTATAATGTTTCTTTAGCAGATCCCCCGCTAATCCGAGCGAACATTCAAATATCTGTCCCACATTCATTCGTGAAGGTACTCCTAATGGGTTGAAGACCATATCAACGGGTGTCCCATCTTGCAAATAGGGCATATCTTGTCTAGGCAAAATTTTTGAAATGATACCTTTATTCCCATGTCTTCCAGCTACTTTATCACCCACTTTGATTTCACGTTTCTGTGAAATATATACACGAATCATTTCTGGATTATAACTGGAACCCCCCTTTTTCTGGATCCATCTCACATCAATAACGCGACCCCTTCCACCTATAGGTAGTTTTAGAGAAGTTTCTTTTGCAGTGGATACCTGAATGCCAAGTATGACTCGTAATAATCTATCCTCCGGGGAATACGACGATTCGTTCGCTGTCTGAGGCGTTAATTTACCTACTAAAATATCACCTGTTTCTACCCAAGATCCCAGCATAACGATTCCATTTCTGTCTAAATTTCGGAGTAAATGAGTCTCTAGATGCGGTATTTCCTTAGTAATTCTTTCAGGGCCCTGGCTTGTCACATGAGTCTGAATTTCATATTTCCGGATGTGAAAAGAAGTATAAATATCTTCATATACCAGACGTTCGCTAA